ATTTTGTACACGGCGGGGGGTTCCATTTTTCTCTTAATGGGAGTTCTGGGTGTCGGTTTATATGGTTCGAATGAACCAACATTAAATTTTGAAACATCAGTTAATCAGTCGTATCCTGTGGCTTTGGAAATCATATTCTATATTGGATTTTTAATTGCTTTTGCTGTCAAATTGCCGATTCTACCCCTACATACATGGTTACCAGATACCCACGGAGAGGCACATTACAGTACTTGTATGCTTCTAGCCGGAATTTTATTAAAAATGGGAGCGTATGGATTGATTCGGATTAATATGGAATTATTACCACACGCTCATTCTATATTTTCTCCTTGGTTGATGGTAGTAGGCACAATACAAATAATCTATGCAGCTTCAACATCTCCCGGCCAACGTAATTTAAAAAAAAGAATAGCCTATTCCTCCGTATCTCATATGGGTTTCATACTTATAGGAATTGCTTCGATAACCGATACGGGACTCAATGGAGCTATTTTACAAATAATCTCTCATGGCTTTATTGGTGCTGCACTTTTTTTCTTGGCGGGAACGAGCTATGATAGAATACGTCTTGTTTATCTCGATGAAATGGGTGGAGTAGCTATCCCCATGCCAAAAATCTTTACAATGTTCAGTAGTTTTTCCATGGCTTCCCTTGCATTACCGGGTATGAGTGGTTTTGTTGCAGAAGTGCTAGTATTTTTAGGAATAATTACCAGCCAAAAATATCTTTTAATGCCCAAAATTGCCATCACTTTTGTAATGGCAATTGGAATGATATTAACTCCTATTTATTTATTATCTATGTCACGCCAGATATTCTATGGATACAAGTTATTTAATACTCCAAACTCTTATGTTTTTGATTCTGGACCGCGCGAGTTATTTGTTTCCATCTCCATTTTTATACCCGTAATAGGTATTGGTATGTACCCCGATTTTGTTCTTTCACTATCAGTTGACAAGGTTGAAGGTATTCTATCTAATTATTTTTATAGATAGTTTTCTAAAAAAAAACTCCTATTATTTTTAGAGTTGGTTGGCTAATGAAAAAAAAAAGAAGTATTTTTATTCTCTTAAATTAAATTTTAAATAAAGTCAAAACAAACTATGAATTTAAAATTTTACCCAATGTACTCGGTCTTTGCGAGAACCGCGTGAATCACTATACTACTTGATTCACACGGTTCTCGCCGGTTGAGACAAGATGCTTTATATACACCGTATTGCATTCTGTTTGTATTCTTAAGAACTTTTCTTGAATTTAACTATAGGTTAACGTGAATGAACCATAACTATGTAGCCCTATTCCTAATAGATTGACCCCAAAATAGCATATCCAAATGATAAGAAAGCCTAGAGTCGCCACAATTGCGGAATTTGCTCCTTGCAAATTTTTATTTGTTCGAGTATGCAAATAAATTGCGAATACGATCCAAGTAATAAAGGCCCAAGTTTCTTTTGGATCCCAACTCCAATATGATCCCCATGCTTCATTAGCCCATACTGCTCCTGAAAGAATACCTATGGTTAAAAAGATAAATCCTAGGCTAATCACACGATAACTCCAATAATCCAATTGTTGAATAAATTGGGCCTTGTAATAATTCTTATCAGAAAAAAAAGAAGTTTTTTGAAAAATATTGTTTCTTTCATTCTTGTATTGGATTTCACCAAATGAAAACGACTCATTTAATTTTAATAAATTATTACTTTTAGAACTATAAAAAATCTTTCTAAATGTAATGACTAGAAGTGCTACTGATAATAATGATCCACAAAGAAGAGCCGCATAGCTCAATATCATCATACTTACGTGCATTATTAACCATTCCGATTGTAGAGCAGGTACTAATATTGTGGGTTTGTATATTTCATTTAAAAGACCCGAAGTAGCAAAGCCTTGGGTAAAAATAGTAATTGAGGCAGTTATTGTGGTTAAATCATTTTTTCTTATTTTGAAATAAGGCACTATATGAATAAGGGAGAAACTCCATGAAAGAAAAATTAATGATTCATATAAATCACTTAGCGGGAAATGGCCTGAATAAATCCAACGAGTGGTTAATAATCCTGTTAGACATAAAAAAGTAGCTATCATCCCCTTTTCTGACGAATCATATGGTTTTATGATTTCATTGCCCAATAAGGTTATCAAATGAAGTGTGATTACAATTGAAACAATAGAAAAAGAAATATGAGTTAATATATGCTCTAAAGTTGAAAATATCATAAAAATGAAAAAAGGGGAGGGAATCCCCTATATTAATTAAGAAATAGAAATAGGGAATTTAATTTATTTTTATTATAAGATCTATTGGATCTCTTTTAGAAGATGGCATGCCGCCACTCGGACTCGAACCGAGATGCTCTAGCACTGCTTCCTAAGAGCAGCGTGTCTACCGATTTCACCATAGCGGCTTGCTCGAACTCATAATACCCTATTTATGTTCAATCGTCGAGATTGAACAAGTCAATTCAATCAAATAAGTTTTTTTAGTAAAGATTCAAATTGATAAAAAAATGAGTTCAAAAGTCAATTTGAAGGTTCATTAGTTTCATTTTTTACTTTTATTGTCATTCTTTCTGGTTTATCTGATTTTATAAATTTGAAACAAAAAATCAATTTGATCAATTAATTTAAAATATGTCAATTTTGGATTATTCCAAATTGACACATTTTTTGTACATAACATTGCAACAATTAAGTTCTTTTATTGATATTGATTGGGCTGAAAATTGGAGATATATAGAAAACTCATTCCATATAGTAAATAAATTAAGAAGTCAGAAAGTTATCCAAAAATTTTTAACACGGAATCAATTAGTTTAAACACTTCATTAATTTGAACTAAAAATATTATATCTGGCCTTCCCGAGAAACATAAGAATTTGTCATTCTTGTAAAGGTCGATGGGGAAAAGAAGACTCCCCACCACCAAAATTTGAGTGAAAATATACTAAAAATAAAATCAATAAAAAATTTTGTATTTTTTCTTTCTTCTTTTTTTTTTTTTTTTAGATTTTAGAATTCAGAAAACAGAAGAATTCTTTTATAAAATTCAAATTAAGGGTCTATTTCATATTGAGTTCATATTGATTAGAATAGGTACTGCCAATTATTCATTTTATATTCACTTTGATATTAACAAATTAATGAGCCGATTTTTTGATCTGATTATTCCGATATTTTAGGACTTATTTGTTTGTCGTACAAAAAAACTTTTTGAACTCCCGGTAGAAAGAGATTTCCCTAATGACAAAGCTTTTAACGCCGCCCCATATCCTTTCCTTTTCCAAATATTTTTACGAATACGCTTTTTTGATATCGAAGTACGTTTTTTTGGAACTGCCATTTAAAAGTTACTCATTGTTATAGTTGGATGTGAAAGACATCTATTGTTCAAAACGAATTCTTATTTCTTATTCATTCTATATTTTTTATCTAAATAAGATTCTCTTCATATATCTAAATAAGATTTTCTTCATAAAAAAGAAATATAGATATGTCAAATATCCGTTAAAATTGGATCAAAAATTACTCGAAATAAAAAAATTTTTGTTTTGGAACTTTTAGTTCTCGTTGTTTATCTCTCAAAGTTCTATCTTTAGAATCTGCTAAATCAAACTTAATAAAAGAAATAAATAACCTAAAAACCCTTTATTTTCCTTATTCTATACTTTATTTACATGTAATAAAATACCTCAAAGGATTGTAAACTTTTGCCTAATAAATGGAGTCTTTTTTTAGTCAAACTTGATAAAAAAGGTTCATTTTAGATCTATAATCTTCTAAACTTTACTAATAAATTGTTTTGATTGAAATAGAAAACAATCAATCCCATAATGAATTAGTTAATGAGTTTAAATAAACTAACGAAAATCAAGAGGTTTTTTCATTAGACCAATGCCCTTAGTTAATCCTATAATTCATATCAGGATAAAGTATTCTTTTTAGCCTAAATTTTTATCCTTGCTATATTTTCATTTTCCTATTATAAGTATTCGTTTTTATATGTCACTTAGTAATATCATTTGACCAACTGTAACTTCTTGTTTTGAATATTTGAACGATTTTGAAAAGACTCAGAATAAATACTAATATAAAATTATTCAATAAGTTAGTGCATATCTTGATTTTTTATTGACTTTTTTCGAAAGAGGTAAGATCCGGTGAATCGAAAACAATTAATTAAGAATAAAAAACTTTTTTTATGGAACAGACATATCAATATGCGTGGATAATACCTTTTCTTCCACTTCCAGTTCCTATGTTAATAGGGTTGGGACTTCTTCTTTTTCCGACGGCAACAAAAAGTCTTCGTCGTATGTGGGCTTTTCAGAGCGTTTTATTGTTAAGTATAGTCATGATTTTTTCTCTGAATCTGTCTATTCAGCAAATAAATAGCAGTTCTGTCTATCAATATGTATGGTCTTGGATTATAAATAATGATTTTTCTTTAGAATTCGGATACTTGATCGATCCACTTACTTCTATTATGTCAATATTAATCACTACTGTTGGAATTATGGTTCTGATTTATAGTGATAATTATATGTCTCATGATCACGGATATTTGAGATTTTTTGCTTATATGAGTTTTTTCAGTACTTCCATGTTGGGATTAGTTACTAGTTCAAATTTGATACAAATTTATATTTTTTGGGAATTGGTTGGAATGTGTTCGTATCTATTAATAGGATTTTGGTTCACACGACCTGTTGCAGCAAAGGCTTGTCAAAAAGCATTTGTAACTAATCGTGTTGGTGATTTTGGTTTATTATTAGGCATTTTAGGGTTTTATTGGATAACGGGGAGTTTCGAATTTCGTGATTTATTTCAAATATTCAATAACTTGATTTCTAATAATGAGGTCAATTCTGTATTTGTTACTTTGTGCGCTGTTCTATTATTTGCTGGTGCGATTGCTAAATCTGCACAATTTCCCCTTCATGTATGGTTACCTGATGCAATGGAAGGGCCGACCCCTATTTCGGCC